AAATAAGGCTTAGCTGATCGTATTACTACAGAATCAACTTGAACTAGTATAACTTGACCTGATTTTAGGTGTGGTGCATTTTTGGCTGTACATATATTTTCACAAATAAACTGTCCAAGACTCATTATTGTAGATGGTTCTTGACAATCGTTGGGGTGGAGAAAATACCCATTCAAGTTGAAAATAATCTTACTGCATGGATCGGGGTTATAAATTTTGTCATTTTCATCGATTAAATAATATTTAATTACTTGAAAAATCTGTTTTAAATTATTGAGTTGCAAATAGTTATTTACTAAGATCTGATTATAAGTTATTAAATGGTAAAATGAATAAACATTCGCAATTAGAAAGGCTGTTCCTAAAGGGCCCGGCGACTTCTTAATAGGATCTTTTTTAATTTTAATCGATTCTTTTATTACATTGTGATATTTTACATCGTTGAATGGACCCATTCGAAAACAATTGGATGATGACAAAATTATGAACGATTGGAATCCCGTATTTCTATTCAACAACGTATGAATAGTTCTTTGGTTTTGATTAAAGGGTTGTTGAATTCTTTTCTTGGAATAAATGTGAGAAAAGGGATTGATATTGGTGCAAGCTGATCCATTATCAGACAACAATCCTGAGCCAGATCGATCATTCCTTTTTCCAATATATGAAATAGTGGATTTCACCAAATCGATTCTTAGGAAATGTCGAATCAAATGATTTGCCCTTATTTCAACAAAAGAAGCACGGGCTTCTTGACTAGAAGAACTTTTTTTGTCTTGGTCCCAATTCAATACTAAACAAGTCCGAACTAATTGAATATTTGTATCCGAAATTCCTCGAATTGGTTTACCATTTCCATAAAGGATATAATTACCAACTCGAAGTTGCACATTATCCCTTTCCTGCAACGGATCCGGGGGGAAAAGTGTTGCTAAAGTTATACCGTCCGTTATTTCATATGTGACGACAGGCCGAACCAAAACAAAATACTTTTTCTTGCTAGGTGTAATCCGTTGAACATAGATCCAATTTTTCCTTTTTTTGGATTCCTTGGCATTTTGTTTTCCTGTTCCTGGTGGGATCAAAACGCCACTATGTCGGGATATTTTATCTGTCTCTCCAGGAAAATGGATATCTCCAGAAAAGATTTTAAGTTCAATTCTTTTTTTTTTTCTCTCCACTCGCACCAACCCGGCTACTCGGCTTCTTATATTTAAAGTAATTTGTGTATCTACCCCAATGATACTATTGTTCCTTACCATTATGGAAGAAGATCCGGGTAAGATATGTACTTCCTCGGGAATGAAAAAAAACCGATCTACTTTCATTTGGCATTTTGGCCTAAATTCCTTGCCCCCTCGATACTCAATCAAATCCTCTTTTTTGACGATTGACTGCATTTCTAGAGTTCCATATTTAGTAATACCAGCACTCTTTCTTCCGTATCGAGGATCGTCAAAATAAGCAAGAATACTATTTCTACGAAAAATGCCATTGATAGGGATTTCAATCGAGATACCTGAAGGGGGTGCGTTCTCGCGTTCTTGAATCGATTGGAGTGGAATGATTAATCTATTTCTTCGCCTCTTTGAGACTAAATCAGAATTCTGGTAGAGAGTGGTCAGATCTATGAGATTACAACGACCAGTAGATATAATTCGACTAAGGTCTGAATAATCAGGAATCCTATCTTCTTTTTTACCCGAAAATTCCGAAGTAAAGAATTTTTGCCTCGACTGATTATTCGTTCCTGAGAGGTTAGAAGTAGATCTTTTCTTGACAGAACCAGAATGCGCACTCATTTGATCTTGATCCTTGTGGAGCGAAAGTGAAACTATACTTGATTTGCGCGGCTCTCCTAATAATATCCATAAATGACTTGTTTTTGGTAATAGATGAACATTACCATATGTAAATTCGGGTGCATGATACACATCGGTGCTCCAATGCATTTCTCCGTCTGAGTCAGAATAAATATGTTTTCGAACCTTCTCTTTAAAATTAAAAGTGGATGTTCCTGCGCGAATCTCAGCAATCACTTGTTCTGATTCTACATATTGATCATTTTGAACTAAAAGAAAACTTTGGGGTGGAATATTTACATTATGTCGAATATCTTCACTCTCAATAGTTACATACAAGTTTATAGAACATAGAAAGGCGGGATGTCCATGACGCGTACGTGTCGGATGAACCAAATCCTCATTGAATTTTATTTTTCCATTAGAAGGGGCTCGCACATGTTCTGCAGTACCTCCCGTGAATACTCCGCCGGTATGAAAAGTTCTTAATGTTAATTGAGTACCAGGTTCTCCAATCGATTGGCCGGCAATAATACCTACAGCTTCTCCCAATTCAACCAGGTCGCCATGAGTAGGACTACGGCCATAACATAACCGACAGATCCAAGATGCGCTCCTACAAGTAAAAGGGGTTCGAATAGCTATTGGTTGCGCTCGAAAGGTTATGAATCGATTTACAAGTCCAATCCCAATGTCTT